GAATTATTTCGGCTACATGCCTTCTTTCCTTTGAATCAAACTTAGATTTTGAATCAAACTTAGATTAAGTAGAGCTGTAGAGTAGAGTCTTCATTTTTAATTTATTAATTAATTTAATAATTAATAAAACGGAATAAATTTTTAAAAATGAAAATTATTAAATTATAAGACAAGAGCACAAAATAACTATTAATATGAATAATAAAAAGGTGTATTATCATACATATATTTCGTGTAGAAACGTGTAGAAGGGTGAATAAGTCCGTTTATTTACATATTTTTTATTTACACATTTTTTTTTATAGGCATTTAGTAAAAAAAAATTATTAAAACATATACTTATATACTCCTTATTTAGGTATATACTCACTTAGGTATACTTAGTATAATATTAGTATAATATAATTATTATATATAAAATATCTTTATAACAATATAAGGTTAAAAAAAAAATTTAATATAAAACAATAAATAAAAATAACAGGTACAAATATTAAATCGAGGTACCCATTCAATGATAGCTTTCAACAACTTTCCCTCCATTTTTGTGCCTTTAGTAGGCTTAGTATTTCCGGCAATTGCAATGGTTTCTTTATCTCTTCATGTTCAAAAAAACAAGATTTTTTAGATACTATAGGGACAACTCTTATCCATTTTTTTTTTTTCAAAACTGACTTTGATCATAACACCCATATCTATTTAGTAGAATATGGTATAACATGTGGCTTCTTTCGAGCCTAAGCTCTTATGTATGTGTAAACATGATATATGGGTAAATGAATTCTAACAATTTTCAAATGGATCGGTATCGGGGAGAATTTCGGAAATGGAAAGTCAATATATCTATATGTGGATATCTATAGGAAATCATATGAAAGAGATGTTATTATTTTAGTTTGGATCTAAGCAATTCGATGAATTTTTCTAAAAGGTTCACATCATAGTAGTGCTGGTTGATGAGAGTTACTTCGGAAACAAAAAAAGTAAAATCAAATTTATTTTTGTTATTCTTCCAATTCCAATAAAATGCAACTAGGTCTAGTGAGAGTATGAGTTGGCGATCAGAACGTATATGGATAGAACTTATAGCGGGATCTCGAAAAATTAGTAATTTCGGTTGGGCCCTTATTCTTTTTTTAGGTTCATTAGGGTTTGTATTGGTTGGAACCTCCAGTTATTTTGGTAGAAATTTTATATCTTTATTTCCTTCTCAGCAAATAAATTTTTTTCCGCAGGGGATCGTGATGTCTTTCTATGGGATCGCGGGTCTTTTTATTAGCTCCTACTTGTGGTGCACAATTTCGTGGAATGTAGGTAGTGGTTATGATCGATTCGATATAAAAGAGGGCATAGTGTGTATTTTTCGTTGGGGATTTCCTGGAAAAAACCGTCGCATATTTCTGCGATTCCTTATGAAAGATATTCAGTCCATCAGAATAGAAAATAAAGAGGGTCTTTTTGCTCGTCGGGTCCTTTATATGGAAATCAGAGGCCAGGGGGCCATTCCCTTGACGCGTACTGATGAGAATTTGACTCCACGAGAAATTGAGCAAAAAGCTGCTGAATTGGCCTATTTCTTGCGCGTACCAATTGAAGTATTTTGAAAAAAGGAACTGAAAAATGAATACTTTGCAAGAGGGAAAAAACTCAAGAACCCTCTTTTTTTTTCTATACCATAACTTAACGGAAGTTTGTTCTGAACGCCTATTCGAGCCAAAGTAAACGTATACGAAGCAACCCTAAAACGAAATTTTTGGTGTCCATAATTTTTTTTATTTTAATATTTGATATTTTTTTTAATAGAACGGGAGTTCTTTCGTCTCGAAATACAACTAATATTAATTTGAAGTGGGCTCTTTCTTATTCTATTTCTGTATTCTTTCTAGATTCAAGGACTAACCTAACCGCTATACTGCATCACAAATAAAAACCTCGCAATAGATTAATGGGCTCGATGACTTGGGATATAACTTATGCTTGATAGAAATATTAGTATCATATAGAGTCGACGCATGGGGTGAGTTCATTTAAACTTCAAAAATTCACAGACGAAAAATGGCAAAAAAGAAAGTATTCATTTCCCTTCTATATCTTGCATTTATAGTATTTTTGCCTTGGTGGATCTCTCTCTCATTTAAAAAAAGTCTGGAATCTTGGATTACTAATTGGTGGAATATTAGGCAATCCGAAATTTTTTTGAATGATATTCAAGAAAAGAGTATTCTAAAAAAATTCATAGACTTGGAGGAACTCCTTCGTTTGGAGGAAATGATAAAGGAATACCCAGAAACGCATTTACAAAAGCTTCGCGTCGAAATCTACAAAGAAACGACCCAATTGATCAAGATGCACAATGAGGATCGTATCCATACAATTTTACACTTCTCGACAAATATAATCTGTTTCGTTATTCTAAGTGGTTATTCTATTCTAGGTAATGAAGAACTTGTTATTCTTAACTCTTGGATTCAAGAATTCCTATATAACTTAAGCGACACAATAAAAGCTTTTTCTATTCTTTTATTAACTGATTTATGTATAGGATTCCATTCGCCCCACGGTTGGGAATTAATGATTGGCTCTGTCTACAAGGATTTTGGATTTGCTCATAATGATCAAATTATATCCGGTCTTGTTTCTACTTTTCCAGTCATTTTAGATACAATTTTTAAATATTGGATCTTTCGTTATTTAAATCGTGTATCTCCTTCACTTGTAGTGATTTATCATTCAATGAATGACTGAAAAATGATTGAACGACCCAATTATAATATTTGTTACTTTGTCCATAAGCAAAACACTCAAAATAGTACTTATTCTTTCTACCCAGCCAAGGGATCTCTCCAATGTTTCAGAAAAATTATTTCAGTAAATAGCAAAATTATAGATAGGGAACTCTACTAGCGACCTACCTAATTTTATTGTAGAAAATTTCGGGATCAATGATTGGACCATGCAAACTAAAAAAACCTTTTCGTCGATAAAGAAAGAGATTACTCGATCCATTTCCCTATCGCTCATGATATATATAATAACTCAGGCACCCATTTCAAATGCCTATCCCATTTTTGCACAGCAGGGTTATGAAAATCCACGAGAAGCAACGGGCCGTATTGTATGTGCCAATTGCCATTTAGCTAATAAACCCGTGGATATCGAGGTTCCACAAGCGGTACTTCCGGATACTGTATTTGAAGCAGTTGTTCGAATTCCCTATGATCTGCAAGTGAAACAAGTTCTTGCTAATGGTAAAAAAGGCGCTTTGAATGTGGGGGCTGTTCTTATTTTACCCGAGGGGTTTGAACTAGCCCCGCCCGATCGTATTTCGCCCGAGATTAAAGAAAAGATAGGAAATCTGTCTTTTCAAAGTTACCGCCCTACTAAAAAAAATATTCTTGTGATAGGTCCTGTTCCTGGTCAGAAATATAGTGAAATCACCTTTCCTATTCTTTCCCCGGACCCCGCTACTAAGAAAGATGTTCACTTCTTAAAATATCCCATATACGTAGGTGGGAACAGAGGAAGGGGTCAGATTTATCCCGACGGGAGCAAGAGTAACAATAATGTTTATAATGCTACAGCAGCAGGTATAGTAAGCAAAATCATACGAAAAGAAAAGGGGGGATACGAAATAACCATAGTGGAGGCATCGGGTGGGCGTCAAGTGGTTGATACTATCCCTCCAGGGCCGGAACTTCTTGTTTCTGAGGGCGAATCCATCAAACTTGATCAACCATTAACGAGTAATCCTAATGTGGGCGGATTTGGTCAGGGGGATGCAGAAGTAGTACTTCAAGATCCATTACGTGTCCAAGGCCTTTTGCTCTTCTTGGCATCTGTTATTTTTGCACAAATCTTTTTGGTTCTTAAAAAGAAACAGTTTGAGAAAGTTCAATTGTCCGAAATGAATTTCTAGATCCGCGAATTTTTCAACATCAAACTCTAAAAAGAAATAAATTGTTGTTGGCAATTATATTATGTAATTGTGTATGATCAAAAAAATTTTGTTTGTTTCTTTTTTCAGATTTCGGGAATTACTTATACTGGTCATGATGTGTATATTGTGAAGAAGACTATTTGATTTTACTTATCTCTTCTTTGTTTTTTCAATCCAAATCGAAGTGATATAGAATGAATCCGTAGTTTTATATTTGAATATTTGAATAGAATAAAAACAAAAGATAAATAAGCGGATAATATAAACCAAAGTATAAATGAAAGGAACAAAGGGTTTAGGGGAGGGGGGGGTTGTGCGTCTCCTAGTCTTTGACACAAGAAAAGGGATTTTCCACAACCCTTTCTTGTGTCGAATTAATAATGATTCTTGATCCTATTCGTCAAAAATTCCTATTCGTGGGTTCCATTTTTTTTTCGGTTTATCATAACCTTTTTTCGATTTATCATGTTAAGTAGTGGACAAACAAAAATATAGGTAAATTTATTGAACAAATAGAACTTCTTCAATTTCAATGAACTTCTAAAATAGAAAAAAGGAAACTTTGATTAGATTAAGATTAAAGAAAGTAAGGTTCTATTTTATTAGTATAGAAAGGGTTTGCATGATATCTAATCGATATAAATCCATATATAGAACTATATAGAATTGTGAGTCATCCAAAAAACTGAAATCGAGTGATTCCTTCTTTGTTTTCATTTTTTAAAGTATTCGCAGATACTTTGGAGTAAAAGATGTTCTGAATCAATTAATGAAGTGCATTTTTCAAAACATCAATCATAAGAAAATGTGGATTTTTTTGAAACATTTATACAAAAAAAATATTATGATTATTAAGAACTCAACGGATCCCCCTCGAATCAGACAAGGAAAGAGGGGGTAGGTCCCGTTGAGTTCTTATGCTTTCATGTCTATAACCCAGTTCATCTGGTTATTACAGAGATGAACCTAATCCGGAATATGAACCATAAAAGAAAATACCAATTAAACCAATTACAACAATACCGGTTACAGTACCTATTATCCAAAGAGGAATCCTTCCAGT